AATAGGTTGCCTGATTAAAGGATTATTTTGATAGAATAAATTATACAATAATATATTGTATCTATTATTGTATTTTTATAATTTTATATTAAAAAAAGGTAAGCTAAGTAAAAGCTTTTGGATTCATACCTCAAATATAGATTTATTCTCCTTTTTAATAAATTTAATAAAAAGAATTTTTGTACTTATAATTATACTATTTATTTTTTGAGGAGTATCATCATTTTCCTGATTTATATTATGGATATCTTTAGAAATAAGTATATTAATAATAATTCCTTTAATAACAATATTAAATTCACAACATCATATTGAGAGAGCTATAAAATATTTTCTTATTCAAGGTATTTCTTCTTCTTCTTTTATTTTGATTAGATTATGAAATATTATAAATTTTTTGTTTATTCCAAGTTTAATAATTATTGTAGTTATTATAATAAAAATTGGTATATTTCCTTTTATATTTTGGTATAAAGAAGTTATTATAAAATCTTCTTTTTTATCAAATAAGTTAATTATAACTTTACAAAAAATTTTGCCAATAACAGTAATTTATTATTTAATAAAGGTAAATATAAATTATTTTATTTATATTTTAATTTTTATAAATTCATTATTTAGAAGAATTATAGCTTATAATGAAACTATAATTAAAAAAATTATAGCTTTATCTTCAATCAATAATATAAGATGGATAGTTTTATCTGTGAGTTTAAATTTTTCTTTATTTTTAATTTTTTTATTAGTATACAGAAACATTATTATTTATATTTTAAATATAATAAATTTAAAAAATTTAGTATCTTTAACTCAAATATTTAAATTTAATAATTTATTACTGAATATTAATATTTTATCAATGGCAGGTCTTCCTCCTTTTTCGGGATTTATGTTAAAATGATTAATATTAAGTATAATATTAAATATAAATTTGGTTTTATTTAGAGTTATTATAGTTATTACTTCCTTACTAAGATTATATTTTTATCTTCGTATAGTTTTAATATCTAGAGTTATAATAGTATTTTCAATAAAATGATTATCATTATTAAGTTCTAAAAAAGAAATAATATATTTTATGAATTTAAAATCTATATTAAATTTGTTTTTTATTCCTTTTATAATGGTAATTTATAGTTTTTAGGATTTTAAGTTAATAAAACTATTAACCTTCAAAGTTAAAAATAAAATTTTTTTTTTAAATCTTAGTTTTAAAACATTTTTAATTTTGCAAATTAATATATTATATTATATTATAAGATTATTGGTAATAGGAATTTTATCCTTAAATAAATTTACAATTTATTACTTTAATCAGACATATTACCGCGATGATTACAATCAACTAATCATAAAGACATTGGAACAATATATTTAATTTTTGGAGTTTGATCAGCGATAATGGGGACAGCTTTGAGAATATTAATTCGAATTGAGTTAGGAACTCCTTCTTCATTAATTGGGGATGATCAAATTTATAATGTTATTGTCACTTCTCACGCTTTTGTAATAATTTTTTTTATAGTTATACCAATAATAATTGGGGGTTTTGGTAATTGGTTAGTTCCTATTATAATTAATGCTCCTGATATAGCTTTCCCACGAATAAATAATATAAGATTTTGGTTACTTCCTCCTTCTTTATTATTATTAATTTCTTCTTCCATAGTTGAAATAGGAGCTGGGACAGGATGAACAGTCTATCCTCCTTTATCTAGAAGTCTTGCTCATTCAGGTGCATCTGTAGATTTAACTATTTTTTCTTTACATTTAGCAGGGGTTTCTTCAATTTTAGGAGCTATTAATTTTATTAGAACAATTTTAAATATGCGTACTGTAGGTATGAAATTAGAACAAATACCTTTATTTGTTTGAAGAGTTTTAATTACAGCTGTGTTATTATTATTATCATTACCAGTGTTAGCAGGAGCTATTACTATACTTTTAACAGATCGAAATTTTAATACTTCATTTTTTGACCCAGCAGGAGGTGGGGACCCAATTTTGTACCAACATTTATTTTGGTTTTTTGGTCATCCGGAGGTTTATATTTTAATTTTACCTGGATTTGGTATAATTTCTCATATTATTATTTCTGAGAGTGGGAAAAAAGAAATTTTTGGAAATTTAGGTATAATTTATGCAATGCTAGCTATTGGATTTTTAGGATTTATTGTATGGGCTCATCATATGTTTACAGTGGGAATGGATGTAGATACTCGAGCTTATTTTACTGCTGCAACGATAATTATTGCTATTCCTACTGGTATTAAAATTTTTAGTTGAATAACTACAATTTATGGGTCTCAAGTTAAAAGAAGGATTCAGATAATATGAGCAATAGGATTTGTATTTTTATTTACAGTAGGGGGTCTAACCGGTGTAGTTTTGGCAAATTCTTCAATTGATATTATTCTTCATGATACTTATTATGTAGTTGCTCATTTTCATTATGTTTTATCAATAGGGGCGGTTTTTGCTATTATAGGAGGTTTAACTAATTGAATACAATTATTTTTAGGTCTGTTAATAAATCCAAAATGATTAAAAACTCAGTTTATAATAATGTTTTTAGGAGTAAATTTAACTTTTTTTCCTCAGCATTTTTTAGGTTTAACAGGCATACCACGACGTTATTCTGATTATCCAGATTCTTTTTATTACTGAAATTTAGTTTCTTCCTTGGGAAGAATGATTTCAGTTTTATCAATTATACTATTTATTTTTATTTTATGAGAAGCAATAATTTCATCTCGATTAATAATATTTAATAGGTTCAAATCTTCTTCTATTGAATGAATATTAAATATACCTCCTAAAAATCATACATTTAATCAATTAAATTTAGTAAATAAATATTATGCCAACATGAAATCATATTAATTTACAAAATAGAAATAATCCAATAATAGAACAATTAATTTTTTTTCATGATCATACTATAATGATTTTAATTATTATTACTTTATTTGTTTCTTATATACTTGTTTTATCTATTTTAAATAAAAATACTAATATAGAATTAATAGAAAATCAAATAATTGAAACTGTATGGACAGTAACTCCGATATTAATTTTAATTTTTATTACTATTCCTTCTCTTCGTATTCTTTATTTAATAGAAGAAGTTAATAATCCTTTAGTATCTATTAAGTCTATAGGGCATCAATGGTATTGGAGATATGAGTATTCTGATTTTTTTAATGTTAATTTTGATTCTTTTATACTAAATTATGATGATTCATTAGTTCGTTTATTAGAAGTAGATAATCGTATGATTGTACCTATAAATGCTGGAGTGCGAATATTAACTTCATCTAGGGATGTAATTCATTCTTGAACTATTCCTTCTTTAGGGGTTAAAATAGATTCAATTCCAGGTCGTGTAAATCAAAGTATTTTTAATAGTAGACGACCTGGAATTTATGTTGGACAGTGTTCTGAAATTTGTGGAGCAAATCATAGATTTATACCAATTGTTATAGAGTCAGTTAATATTTTTACTTTTATAAATTGAGTTAAAATAAATTCATTGAATAACCAAAGGTTAAGGTGTTAGATTTTTAATCTAAAAGTAATATTATAATATTTTCAATGAAGAATTAGTTAATTAATAACATAAAATTGTCAATTTTAAATTACTATAATTTAGTATTTTTCTATACCTCAAATAATACCAATAAATTGAATAGTTATTCCTTTATTTATATTTATATTAATTTTTACCATTATAGTAAATTTATATTTTTGTTCTTCTCAAAAAGTTGCAGCAAAAAATTTTTTAGATACTAAGTTATTATTTAAACATTGAAAATGATAAATAATATATTTTCTATATTTGATCCTACTTCCACTTTTATTGGGTTTAAGATAAATTGATTAAGAATATTAATTGTAATAATTTTACTACAGATAAATTATTGAGTATTTTTATCACAATATATAAAGTTGTTTTTAAATTTAATAATTATAATTTACAAAGAAATAAAACAGATAATTAGTCCTAGTCCTATTATTTTTTTTTTAAGGTTAATAATAGTAATTTTTATTAATAATTTGTTTGGATTATTACCATATATTTTTACTTCAACTAGACATATTATGTTAACTTTATCTATAGCTTTAATATTATGATTAACTTTTAATATATATGGATGATTTAAAAAAACTTCAGATATATTTATTCATTTAGTTCCTATAAGCACTCCTAATTTATTAATTCCTTTTATGGTTTTAATTGAAAGTGTAAGAAATATTATTCGTCCTATTACTTTAAGAGTTCGATTAATAGCAAATATAACTGCTGGCCATATTATAATTTTATTAATTTCTTCTTCATGCGTAAATTTAAGATTTAAGTATTCTTTTATTATTATTTTTATTCAGATTAGCTTGATATTTTTAGAATTAGCAGTAGCAATAATTCAAGCTTATGTATTTACAACATTATCTTCTTTATATTATAATGAGATTAATTATGACAAAAAAATATCATCCTTTTCATATTGTTGATCAAAGGCCATGACCTTTAACTGGAGCATTAGGTGCAATATTAATAATAGTAGGATTATTAGAATTAATTTATTTAAAATCAATAAAAATAATTATTATTGGTTTGTTAATTTTAATAATAACAATATATCAATGATGGCGGGATATTGTTCGAGAGTCTACATATCAAGGGCATCATACATTTATAGTTATTAATGGTTTAAAATTAGGAATAATTTTATTTATTACATCTGAAGTATTATTTTTTTTATCATTTTTTTGAGCGTTTTTTCATAGCAGATTAGCTCCTAATATTGAATTAGGTATAATTTGGCCTCCAAAAGGAATTCAAGCTTTTAATCCGATATCTATTCCTTTATTAAATACTTTAATTTTACTATCATCAGGAGTTACAGTAACTTGATGTCATCATTCTATTTTAGTTAATAATATAAATTTAAGAAAGATTAGGTTAACTTTAACTGTTTTATTAGGTTTATATTTTACAATTCTTCAAGGTTGAGAATATTGATCTTCATCTTTTTCTTTTTCTGACTCTAGGTATGGATCAACTTTTTTTATAGCTACAGGTTTTCATGGTATTCATGTAATTGTTGGTTCTACATTTTTATTATTGTGCCTTTACCGATTAATAATTAGTCAATTTAGGATAATCCATAACTTTGGTTTAGAAGCTGCAATTTGGTATTGACATTTTGTTGATGTAGTATGATTATTTTTGTATACTTCAATTTATTGATGAGGATATTAATTATTCCTTAAGTACAAAGTACAATTAATTTCCAATTAATAGGTTTATTATAAATAAAAGGAATAATATTTATAATTATAATTATTTTGTTTTCAATTTTTGTTTTATCTTTATTAATTATTTTTATATCTTTATTATTATCTAAATTTGATTTTAAAGATATAGAAAAATCTTCTGCTTTTGAGTGTGGTATAAATATAATAAATTCACCTTTAATTCCTTTTTCTTTACAATTTTTTTTAATTGCAATTATTTTTATAATTTTTGATGTTGAAGTAGCATTAATTGTTCCTTTTCCTTTAATTGATTTAATTAATTATCAAGTAACTAGATTAACTATAATTTTATTCTTATTAATTTTATTATTTGGAATTTTGTATGAATGATTAAATGGAGCATTAGAGTGAAAAATTTAATATAATTTATCTAAGGCAAGAATTTTAATTTGCAATTAATATTAGCTATATTTATAGCCTTGTCTATAGTAAGAATTGATTTATCAATATTGATTTCGACTCAATTTTAGGTGTGTAGCCCTTATTATTTTGATATAAGCTTATTTAAGCATTTTATTGTTAATAAAAAGAAAAAACTTTCTGTTTATATCAAGAAAGTTTTTAAATATTAAGCTTCTAACTTAATTTATAGCATAAAGATGTTAAACTTTTATTTTTGTAGTATAATAAATACATAATGTTTTCAATATTAGGATAGAAATTTTTTTCTTAAAAATGTTTATAAAAATTAATTTATTTAAGTATCTTCAATACTTTGTTTTGAATTTTAAACTATATAAACTGTATTAAATTATAATAAAAATTACTATTATCCACAATAAAAATATTATGTAATAATATAATATATTAAAATAAGAATGTTTATTTATATCACTAGCATAATATCTAAATTTTTTATATAAACCTTGTCCTCCATATAATTCTATAAGCCCTATATCAAAAGTTTTAATTATATATTTGGATAAATTTATAGGGTATTTTATGATGAATTGTGAAGAAATAAATGAGATAAATCATATTTGTCCTATGAAATGCATAGTGATTTTTCTATAAGAATAATCAAATTTTTTTAAAAAAAATTTGATTATTCTTATAGAAAAATTAAGTATTAGAGTAGAAAAAAATATAATTATTAAAATAAATTTATAAGATAAATTTAAAATAATAATATTTGGGGTTGGAAAAATTATCCATATTATAGTTGGACCCCTAATTAAGCATCCTAAAAATAGAATTATTATGGATTTAATTATATATGTATTTTCAAATTTATTATACATAGGTGGGTGAAGATTAAAATTAATAAATACTAAAAATGAAAATCGAATTCTATATATAAAAGTTATTATAGTGGCTAAAATTAGTAAAATTATAATAATTGTATTAATTTCTCCTATAAAAAATTTTTCTAAAATTAAATCTTTAGAATAAAATCCAGATAAAAAAGGTATTCCTCTAAGTGACAGAAGAGAAATATTTATTATTATAGCAATAATTGGGGAAATTTTAGTGACTCCTCCTTTTATCCGTATATCTTGATTCCCAAAGAATCCATGTATAACTCTTCCTACTGTAATAAATATTAAAGCTTTAAATAATGCATGAGTTAATATATGGAAAAAAGCTAAATTTTCTTTATTTAAAGAAATAGCTAAAAATATAACTCTTAATTGTCTTAAAGTGGATAAAGCAATAATTTTTTTATAATCAAATTCTAATATAGCATTAATTCCAGCTATAAATATAGTTATAATAGATAAAAATATTAATAAAGGTAAAAAATTTAAAGTATGAAAAACTTTAATAAATCGAATACAAATATATACCCCAGCAGTCACTAACGTAGAAGAATGAACTAAAGAAGAGACTGGAGTAGGAGCTGCTATTGCTGCAGGTAGTCAAGCACTAAATGGTAGTTGAGCTCTTTTTGTTATTGCTCTAATAAAAATTAAAATTATGATAGTGTAATCATGCAAATTTAAATTTATTATATTAATTTTAAAATTTGAAAATGAAAAAATTAAACATAATCTAATAATTATTGTGCTATCTCCTAAACGATTCCTTAGAATTGTTAGTATACCCCCACTTAAAGAACTTTTATTTTGATAAAAAATTACTAATAAAAATGAGACTAATCCTAAACCGTCTCAGCCTAGAAGAATTGTTAATATATTACCCCTAAAAATTAATATTAATATTGATAAAACAAATATTATTATTAAAATTAAAAATCGATTAATTTTTTTTTCTCTTTTTATATAAAATTTTCTATAAAGAAAAATTGAGGAAGAAATATATAATACTAGTCTACTAAATATTGTTGAGTAAAAGTCTAAGTATAAAGAAAAATTTCATGGAATAGAATTAAAATAAAATATATTTCATTCGTATAAAATTGATATGCTAGAATTTATTATTATAATTCTAATTATTATTAAAATAATACTAAAAATTATTAAAATTGTTGCTATAAGTTTAAATTTATTAAAATTAAAAAATAAAATTATATAAATTAATAATTTTAAATTTTTGATTCCACAAATCAATGTTTTATTTAAACTATTTATATATAAATAAAAATAAAATAATTGACATTTTATAATAAATATAAATAATGGAAATAAATGTAAAAATAATAGTATTAATTCACGTTTGTTAATAAAATTAAATCTAAAATTATGATTTAGTTTACCATGATTAGTATTATAGTATAAGTAAATGGAGTAGCATGAGCAAAAAAATGAAAATACTAAAAGTATAAAAATATTAATATATCTAAATCTAATTAAAGAAATAAATAATCTTAATTCTCCTAATAAATTTATAGATGGAGGAACAGAGATATTAATTGCTAAAAAAATAAATATTCAAATATTTATATTAGGAAAAATATTAATTAAGCCTTTATTAATAATTATACTTCGAGTAGATGAACGTTCATAAATAATGTTACATAAACAAAATAAACCAGAAGAACATAATCCATGCCCAATTATTATAATTAATCCTCCGTTAAATCTCATAGAATTAATATTAAAAATTCTTCTTGCCATTATCCCTATATGAACAACTGAAGAGTAAGCTACTAATGATTTTAAATCAATTTGATTTAGGCAGACTAAAGAGCATATTATTGATGCATACAAAATAAAAACAATAAAATATATGTTCAAATAAGTATACAATTTTATAATTAGCCTAAAAAATCGGTATAAACCGTATCCTCCTAATTTTAATAAAATTCCAGCTAAAATTATTGATCCAGAAATAGGAGCTTCAACATGGGCTTTTGGTAACCATAAATGAAAAAAGTAGATAGGTATTTTTACTAAAAATGAAAATACTATAAAGAAAAAAATTAAATATCTGATTCAAAAAATTTTAATATTAATTATTGTGAAATATGAATAATAAAATCAAGTTAAACTAATTGTACAATTTATAATTATAATAATTAATATTAATAAAGGTAAAGAAGCAAAAATAGTATAGAATAAAAAGTATAATCCTGCGGAAATTCGTTCTGGTTGGTATCCTCATCCTAAAACTAAAAAAAATGTTGGGATTAAAATAAATTCGAATAATAAGTAAAATGAGAGTATATTTAAAGTTAAAAATATTAGTATTAAAATTATTATAAGTCTTAATATTAATATTATATATAAAAAATTAAATTTATTTATAATTAATTTTACTCTAGAAATTGATATTAAAATAATAATTCATATTGTTAGTATAATTATAATTCTTGATAATGAATCGTTTCCAAATATAAAAAAAATATTATTAGAAAAATTAAATATATTATATATTATTATTATAAACTTAAATGATATTATTATAAAAAAAATTTTTATATACACTCAGTATATTCAAAATTTAATTTTTGATGATAATAGAGGAATTAATATTAATCTGGTAAAAATTATCATTATCATATTAATTTTTATATATTAGTAACAAATGAATTAATTTGATCATTTCCATAGTATCGAATAATTATAATTAAAGTTCTTAATCCTAGCCCTCCATCACAAACGGCAATTGTTAAATAAAATAATCCAATTATATAATCATTAGAATAATTTATGATAAATGAACATATTACTATAAAAATTATTAATATTATAAACTCTAATCTTAATAACAAACATAAAATATAGTTAAAATTAGTAAAAAAAATTGTTATAGATAAAAACAGAATAAATCAAATAATAAAGTTCAATCTTATAATTATAAGCTTTAATAGTTTAAAATAAAATAATATCTTTGTAAGTTATTGATGTGGTGTCACTTAAAGCTTCAGATAAAATTTTAAAAATTTCCTTTAATCTCCAAAATTAATATTCTTTAATAAACTATTATCTGTTATTTTTATAATATTTATTTTGATAATTACATTTATTTTTACTAAAACTCCATTGATAATAATTTTAATTATTTTATTACAAACATTTAATATTAGAATAATATTAGGTGAAGTTTATAAATCTTTTTTTATATCTTACATTTTAATTTTAGTATTTTTGGGAGGAATATTAGTAATTTTTATTTATATTGCTAGGTTAAATAATTCTAAAAAAATTAATTATAAAATTTTATTATTTATAGCTTCTTTAGTATTAATATTAACAATTTTGTTTATTAATATTAATTGTATTAAAATTTTTATTATTACAGATACTAAAATATTCAGAATTTTAGAGTATTCAATGAATTTATTATTTTCGGATTTTATAAGTATAACTATTATTATAGCTTTATATCTTATATTAACTCTTTTAGTTATTGTAAAAATATGTAATATTAACAAAATACCTTTACGAAAGTTATAATGAAAAATAAAATTATAAAGTCTCATATTATTTTAAAACATTTAAATAGGATATTAGTAGATTTACCTGCTCCTTCAAATATTAATGTTATATGAAGTTTTGGGTCAATATTAGGAGTTTGTTTGATTATCCAAATTTTAAGTGGTTTATTTTTATCAATACATTATTGTCCTGAAGTTAGAATTTCATTTTCTTCAATTTCTCATATTATACGAAATGTAAATAATGGATGATTATTACGAACTATTCATGCTAATGGGGCTTCTATATTTTTTATACTTATGTATATTCATATTAGTCGAGGTATATTTTTTAATTCTTTTTATTTAAAAGAAGTGTGATTAAGAGGAATTTTAATTTTATTTTTAAGAATAGGAACAGCTTTTATAGGTTATGTTTTACCATGAGGACAAATGTCTTTTTGAGGAGCAGCAGTAATTACAAATTTAGTTTCAGCAATCCCTTATTTAGGGATTGATATTGTTCAATGATTATGAGGAGGATTTTCGGTTAATAATGCTACTTTAAATCGTTTTTATACATTTCATTTTATTTTGCCAATAATTTTGAGGGTACTAGTAATTATTCATTTAATTTTTTTACATATTGAGGGGTCAAATAACCCTATAGGGACAAGAAGAAATATTGATAAAGTTCCTTTTCATCCTATATTTAGAAGAAAAGATATTATTGGATTTACTATAATATTATTAATTTTATTAATAGTAAGATTAATTAATCCTATAATTCTTAATGATCCAGAAAATTTTATTCCTGCTAATTCTATAGTTACTCCTATTCATATTCAACCAGAATGATACTTCCTATTTGCTTATGCAATTTTATGATCTATTCCTAACAAATTAGGTGGAGTAGTTGCTCTAATTTTATCAATTTTAATTTTGTTAACTTTACCTTTTAGTATAAAAATAAAAATCCAGTCAATAAAATTTTTTCCATTAAATAAATTTATGTTGTGAATTTTTTTTGTTAATATCATTTTATTGACTTGAATTGGTGCTAAACCAGTAGAAATACCATTTGAAGCAATTGGAATTCTTTTAACTATTATTCATTTTATATATTTTATTGTCTCTCCTATTATCTTTATAATTTGGCAAAAATATTAATTTAATCATTTAACTATATAAGTGTATATTTTGAAAATATAAAAAAGAGTAATCTAATGATTTTTCTTAAATTAAACAATCTTATAATAAAATAATTAAAACTTTGAATAAATAAAAAAATATCAAAAAATTAATAGTTATAGGTAAAAAGATTTTTCAAGCTAGATATATTAAATTATCATATCGGAATCGTGGTAAAGTTCCTCGAATTAAGATAAAAATAAAAATTAATAGTATTACTTTAATTATATAAATTTTTCTTCACCCTCCTATAAATAATATTACGAAGATTACTCTTATAAAAATAATTCTTGAGTATTCACCAATGAAAATTAAAGCAAAAAAGTATCTTCCATACTCAATATTAAACCCGGAGACTAATTCTGATTCTCCTTCTCTAAAGTCAAAAGGAGTTCGATTAGTCCCTGCTAATATTGAAACTAATCAAATTATACATATAGGTATTATAAAAATTATTAGTCAACAGTAACTTTGATTAATTCTTATATTTATGAAATTATACCTATCATTAATAAAAACAATTCTTAATATTAGTAAAGCTAACCTTACTTCATAAGAAATTGTTTGAGCAACTCCCCGATATGCTCCATAAATTGCATACTTAGAATTAGAGGATCATCCACAAAAAATTAAAGCATAAACTCTAAGACCAGTTAAGCATAAAAAAAAATAAAATCCATAGTTAAAATCTAGTATTTTTGATTTGATAGGAATTAATACTCATATTAATATAGACAAAATAAAGATAAATATTGGGGATAATAAAAATAAAAAATTAACTCTTAAATAAGGAAAATAATATTCTTTTAAGATTAATTTAATTCCATCACTAATAGGTTGAGCTAACCCAATTAGCCCTACTTTATTTGGACCTTTACGATTATTAATATAACTTAGAATTTTTCGCTCTAATAAAGTGAAAAATCCTACTGAAATTAGAACTATAATTAAAATTATTAAATAAGAAATGATACTATCAATTATAATTATTACTAAGAGAATATTAAATATATTCATTAATAATGCTTAAAACTATTGCATAAATTCTGCCATCTTAGTACTAATAGAATTATTTAATTCATTTATAATTTCTAAAATTACTACAATTTTATCTGCCATATTAGTAAAAATTAATATAGTTTGGTCCTTTCGTACTAAAAAAATTTTTTTAAAAATTATTAAAGATAAAAACTGACCTGGCTCACGCCGGTCTGAACTCAGATCATGTAAAATTTTAAAAGTCGAACAGACTTACTATTAAAACTTCTTCATTTTATAGTTTAAATTTTAATCCAACATCGAGGTAGAAATCTTCTTTGTTAATTAGAACTTTAAAAAGAAATTACTCTGTTATCCCTACAGTAATTTATTCATAAAATTTAAAATTAAGATCATTAATAAATTATTAATTATTAAATTTAAATAAAAATATTCTATTTTTTCCGCCCCAAACAAATTTAATTTTTTATTAAATTGTAATAATAAAAAATTAAATAAAACTTGATAGGGTCTTCTCGTCCCTTAATAATATTTATTTATCTTTTTAAATAAAAAATAAAATTCAACTAAAATTAAATAGACAGAAATTTTACGTTAAACCTTTCATTCCAGTCTTCAATTAAAAGACTAATTATTATGCTACCTTAGCACAGTCAATTTACTGCGGCTATTTAAAATTAATCATTGAGCAGGTTAGACTTAAAATAAATTTTTTTATTCTTTAAGCCATGTTTTTGTTAAACAGGCGTAAAATATATTTGCCGAGTTCCTTTTTAAATATTATTATTTTAAGAATATTAAATAAATATAAGTATACTAATATAAACATTTTATAAAATTTAAAATAATTTAGAATTTTCCCATATTTATATAAACATTTTAAATTTTATTGTAAGTATAAATACATTTAAAATGATTAATACTGTCAAATTTACATATTAAATTAAAATTTATGTTATAATTAAATTATAAAAAGCTTAACCCTTTTAAAAAATTATTTAGAGAACTATAAATCTTAAGTTTCGGATAACATATCATATCTAAATAAATTTAATTATTAATAATGAAACATTAATATTTTATAAAAAATTTATTTAGCTCAACATTATATTAGAGAAAAAATTAATTAAATTATAAATTGTTTACTCCTGATACAAAAGGTAATTCTTTTAAAAATTTCTATAGAAATTTTTAAAAGAATTTCCTTTACAGTACTATATTTTATCATAATTATAATAATTTAATTTTTTAAAAGGGTTAAATTGTATTTCTTAAAAAAAATTTGATAATTTAATAATAATAATTGTTAAAAATAAATTCTAAGAGCCTGAATTAAGCAGGATAATTTTGATGTAAATAAAATTTTTTTAAGAAATCTCTTAGATTTCAATCTAGGCCCACCTTCAGGTGGGCCTACTATGTTACGACTTATCCCAATTTATTTAATGAGAGCGACGGGCAATATGTACTTAAATTAAATTAAATTCATTAAGACATATTAATATAAAAATTACTTTTAAATCCACCTTTATAATAATAATTCTATTATTAATCTGTATTTATATATGTGTATAAATTGTAACTCATCTATTTCCTTTATATTAGCTACACCTTGACTTGATATTATTTAAATGAATAATTGAGGAAATTTATCCAATAAGAATATCCTTATAACGGCGGCATATAGACTAATTAATAAATAAAGGTAAGGTTTAAAGGGTAGTATCTATTATATGACAAGTTCCTCTAAGAAATTAATTTACCGCCAAATTATTTAAGTTTATAGTTTATTTCTAATAATAATTCAATTATTAATTTACAATAATATATACTAGGGTATCTAATCCTATTTTAATAATTTATTTTCATATAAATTTAAAAATTAATATTAATTAAAATTTTACTTATAATAGTTTTATTTATAGTATTAAAATTATATATAATTAATAAAATTTAATTTATTATTATTAGTTTAACCGCGGATGCTGGCACAAATTTAACCAATAATTTTTATATAAATCTTTATAAGTAGTTAACTATTCCTAATAATATTAATCACTGAAGATAAAATTTTATTTTATAAAAATTACATGATAATTATTATATTAAACTAAATATTTAAGGCATAATCAAACTTATTATTTAATATTTAATAATACTTGCAATTATTTTTTAAAGAAACTGGAAACCCAACCAGGGAACATAATTTATATATAATAGATTCAACTATAACTTTTTAATTCAAAATTAAATGTGGCTGTACACTAATATATATGCAAGGTAAGGTATTTAATTATTAACCAACCATTGAACTAAAGCCTTTTCTAAACAAAACATTTTTTTTTACTTTTTGTTTTGTTTAGAAAAGTTAAAAGTATATTAATATAAATATAAATCATTGTTAATTTATTTTAAATTATATAGATATATTTATCCTAAAGTGAGAATAAAGGATAAATATATCTATTAAAATATCTATTATATTATATACATTTATTTAATATTAATATATACTTATAAAATTTTTAACAGTTAAAAATTTTATAAGTATATTAATATAGATATAAATCATTGTTAATTTATTTTAAATTATATAGATATATTTATCCTAAAGTGAGAATAAAGGATAAATATATCTATTAAAATATCTATTATATTATATACATTTATTTAATATTAATATATACTTATAAAATTTTTAACAGTTAAAAATTTTATAAGTATATTAATATAGATATAAATCATTGTTAATTTATTTTAAATTATATAGATATATTTATCCTAAAGTGAGAATAAAGGATAAATATATCTATTAAAATATCTATTATATTATATACATTTATTTAATATTAATATATACTTATAAAATTTGTTTAATAAATTTTATTTTATAAATTTATATTTTAGTTAAATTAGTTACATAAATGTTTAACTATTTATTTTCACTTTCCTAAAGAAAAAAAAAAGGAAAGTGAAAATAAAT